TTATCCTTTAATCAATGTCATTAATTCCATAGTAATATTATTACGAATTCTATAATAAATTACTAAAATAGCTAAGCCAATAGAAGATTCAGATGCTGCTACTGTTAAAATTAATAACGAAAAAATTTGACCTACAATATCATCTAAATATATAGATACTACTACAAAATTAAAACTAACTGATAAAAACATCATTTCTAATGCCATTAACATAACAAGAATATTTTTTTGATTTAAAAACATACCAATAACACTAATCATAAATAATAAAATAGACATATTAATAATATTAATTCCAAACATTATTTTTTAATAGGATAGTAGAATATCTTTTATTTTTTCCAGCCACAGGTTCCCCTACGGCTACCTTGTTACGACTTCACTCTAGTCTTTTTTTTACTGTCAATTAAAAAATTTAATTTTAAAATAAAACAAATTTCCATAGCGTGACGGGCGGTGTGTACAAGACCTAAGAACATATTCACCGTAACATTCTTATTTACGATTACTAGCAATTCCAACTTCATATTTTCAAATTTCAGAAAACAATCTGAACACAACTTTTTTTAAAGATTTGCTTTAACTCACATTATAGCTACTTTTTGAAAAAATTATTGTAGCACATGAAAGTAGCCCAATTTATAAGGGTCATGAGGACTTGACGTCATTCTTTCCTTCCTTTAAAATATCTTTAACAGTTTGTATTCAAAAATACATAAGAGTTTTGTCCGTTTTTTGGAATGAACCAAACGTTTCACAACACGGACTGACGACAGCCATGCAACACCTGTAATATAAATTATTCAAAAATTGGTAAGGTTTCGCGCGTATTTTCGATTTAAACCACATGCTCCACTGCTTGTGAAAGTCCCCGTCAATTCCTTTGAGTTTTAATCTTGCGACCGTAATTCCCTGGCGGAGTGTTTAATATGTTAATTATATTCCTGAAAAATAAATCCAAAAACTAACACTCATCGTTCACTGCATGGACTACAGGGGTATCTAATCCCTTTTGCTACCCATGCTTTAATATCTCAATGTCAGTATCAATCTAGGTTATTGTTTACACAATTGAGATTCTTTTAAATATCAAAACATTTTACCGTTACATTTAAAATTCTATAACCTTCTATTGAACTCTAGAAAATTAGTTTTAAAATCTTATTAAAAATTAATTTTAATTTTTTAACTTAAACTTAATATTCCACCTACATATGCTTTACGCCCAATTAATACGAATAACGTTTGCCCTTCCCGTTTTACCGCGGCTGCTGGCACGAAATTAGCCAGGACTTTTCATAAAATAATCATTATTTTTTTATTAAAATGCTTTAAAATTATTTTTTTTAATCACATATATAGTTTAGCTGGGTCACGCTTTCGCCCATTGCCCAATATTCCTCACTGCTGCCTTTTAACAAAGTTTGGACCATTCTCAATTCCAATGTGGTTGTTCATCTTCAAAGACCAACTAAAGATCATAAGTTTGGTGTTCTATTACAACACCAACAACTTAATCTTAATGTAAACTTTTCTAAAATCAATTAAATTTTTTCATGTATTAAACAATTATTAAAGGTTTATTTTTACATATTACTCACCCGTTCACTATCATTCTACAAAAATACAATAATATTTAATTTGCATGTGTTAAGCTAACTATTAACGTTTATTCTGAGCCAGGATCAAACTCTTTTATATATATTATATATTATTATTTTATTTCTTACTACCCCATTCTATCACATAATAATCAAAAACCCATTTTTGTAAACTAATCAAACTTCCTATTTCTTTTATATAAAAATTCGATAAAATTTTACGATTTAATAAAAGATTTTTTTTAAAAAAAAAATAAATATATAAATTATAATAAAAATAACTTAAAAAATTTAAATGTTGAATATAAGTTTTATATTTACTTCTCTTTTTGATTTTACGACTTTTTGTCTGAAAAACTTCTTTTTTCATATTAATAAAAAATTTAATTAATATTTACGGGAACAGGATTCGAACCCGTAACTTTAGATCATGAGCCTAATGAGTTTACCAAATTACTCTATCCCGTGCAATTACTCCTAGTAAGATTTGAACTTACATTAATATTACGAAAAAATATTGTCTTAAACCATTAAACGATAGGAGTTTTTTTTACACCATACTTTGAACGTCCTTGTTTTCTATTGCTAACACCTCTTAAATCATAAACACCTCTTACAAAATGATATCGAACACCTGGCAAATCTTTAACACGGCCACCTCTAACTAACACTAATGAATGTTCTTGTAAAACATGACCTTCTCCAGGTATATATCCTATAACACATTTATTATTTGTTAAACGAACTTTAGCTACTTTACGTTCTGCTGAATTAGGTTTTTTTGGAGTTATTGTATATATATGAAAACAAATACCTTTTTTTTGTGGACACATAATTAAAGAACTGTTTTTTTTGGTTTTTTTTGGTTTTCTAGAAGTTTTTAATATTTGATTAATTGTAGGCATAATTATTATCATTAAAATTAACAAATTTATAACAAATTAAAAAAAAAATAACTTCATAAATTATTATTAAAAATAATATTAAAATTATTTGTAAAAAAATGTCAGGGGGAATTATAAAATATATAATTGTAACGCTTAAAAAAAATAATTGTTTTCTATAAAATTTGATTAAAATATAAAATAATCATACAGGATAAAATAATCCTAAATGAACACTTAATAATAAAATCCCTAATAATAAAACAATAAAATTATATCGCAATTTTAAAACTCACGTTATATACAAAAAAACATTAAAATCAATTTCAATATTTAAAAAAAAACTAATTTTTTTAAAAAAAGATCATTGAGTAAAAAAAAATAAAGTATTTGGTAAAATACTATAATAATAAAAAAACAATAAAATTATTATAAATGAATTATAAATAAATAAATTTTTTTTAACAAACTGAATTTGATAAAAATATCAACCAATATTAAAAAAACAATAAAATTGATAAATAAATAAAGGCATAATACAAAAACATGACATTGATAAAATTGATAAATAAATTATATCAAATACTTCCGTAATATGAATTATAATAAAATTACCAAATAAACCTTTAATAACTGGATATATTTCTAATAATAAAATAGACTCAAAATATAAAAATGAAACACTAATACAAATAATAAAACTAATGAAAATATATATAATACGAAAATTTAATTCAAAAAAATAATACAATAAAAACATATTTTATATAACAATTGAATGTATTAGGACTTGAACCTAAGGATCCTATAAATTAAAAGTTTATTGCTTTAAACCAGACTAAGCTATACATCCAAACATGTCTGGAAAGATTCGAACTTTCAATCTTTAAATTCGTAATTTACTGCTTTATCCAAAAATTAAGCTACAAACATGTAAACATTTTAAGCAATAATGGATTCGAACCATTAACATTTTCAATGTAAACGAAATACTCTACCTATTAAGTTAATTGCCTAATACTTCCTGAGTAGGATTCGAACCTACAATCGAATGGTTAACAACCAAATGCTTTCCCATTAAGCTATCAGGAAAACCACATTCCCTCATTATAAAGGTTTTTTTCTTACAGTTCTTTAAAATTGCCAAAAACTTTAAAGTTTTTGGCAATTTTAAAGAACTGTAAGAAAAAAACCTTTATAATGAGAGGGAGAGATGGCTGAGTGGTTTAAAGCAACGATTTGCTAAATCGTAACATTAACATTATATTTAAATGTCATGGGTTCAAATCCCATTCTTTCTATTAATAATAAATATATGATTTATTTTTTAAAATAATATTTGCACGTTTTAAAGGATTTGAACCTTTAATTACCAATTTAGAAGATTGGGGTTTTGTCCAATTAAACTAAAAACGTTTTTAGAGAAAGTAGGATTCGAACCTACGATTATATTAATATAAATAGATTTACAGTCTATCGCTTTAAACCACTCAGCCATCTCTCCCTCTCATTATAAAGGTTTTTTTCTTACAGTTCTTTAAAATTGCCAAAAACTTTAAAGTTTTTGGCAATTTTAAAGAACTGTAAGAAAAAAACCTTTATAATGAGGGAATGTAATTTTAAAATTTGGTAAAATATATGTTTTGCATACATAAGATTATTGGTTCAAATCCAATCATTTCCAACTTTTTAAAAATTCATGAATAATATTCGTTTAGAATCTCATTATAAATATATTGAAAAATTTGATTTTTTTGATAAAAAAATTGTTAATTATACTATTAATTCTATATTATTAAAAATACCTATAAAAACTTGTATTATCGATGTTCAAATCTTATTATATTTTCTTTTAGAAATGTTTTGTGTTCAAAGATGTAGTTTTTGTCAGAAGAAAGATATTCAAAGTTTAATTTTAACTATTAGAAAATATAAAATGTATTTATATTTAGATTTTTGTATCAATTTTATTTATATATTTAATAGTAAGCCTCATAGAATAAAAAATTGATTTAATAGTTATTTTTTTGTTCAAAAAATGTGAGTTCAATTAAATTTTTTATTTAATAAAAATAAAACGTTATTATATATGTATTCAGATCCTCATTTTTTATTTAATAAAAAAGGATTTAAAGAGTTTTATTTTGTACCATAATTTAAGAGAATAGCTCAATAGGTAGAGCTTTAGTTTTCAAAACTAAAGGTTGTAGGTTCAAATCCTCCTTCTCTTGGTAAAAAAAGTTGATATGATAAATTATAGTTTTTTAATATCTAGTCCTTTAGAACAATTTGAAATTGTGACGTTAATTCCGTTAAATTTGTATGGGTTTAATATTTCATTAACAAATTATAGTTTATTTATGATTATTTCATGTAGTGTTTTGTTATTTTGAGTAAGTTTAAGTTTTTATCAGAATAGTTTAATACCTAATCATTGACAAATATTGCAAGAAAATATTTATGAAATTATAGTAAAAATGGTTCAAGACAATTTGGGATTTAAAGGTGAAGTATATTTTCCATTTATTTTTACATTACATTTATTTTTACTTTTTTGTAATTTAATTGGAATGATTCCTTATAGTTTTACTGTTACAAGTCATATAATATTAACATTTGGGTTAGCTTTATCAATTTTTATAGGTATAAATATTATAGGTATTCAAACTCATGGATTTTATTTTTTTTCTTTATTTTTACCAAGGGGTGTACCCTTAGCTATAATTCCATTATTAATTACAATTGAGTTTTTATCGTATATTGTTAAAGTTTTTACTTTATCAATTCGTTTATTTGCAAATATGACGTCAGGTCATACTTTATTAAAAATTATTGCAGGTTTTGCATGAACAATGTTATCTACAGGAGGTGTTATTGCATTATTTCATGTATTCCCGTTAATTATATTATTAGCATTAATAGGTTTGGAATTAGCTATTGCAGGTCTTCAAGCTTATGTTTTTACATTATTAACATGCATTTATTTAAATGATGTTTTAGAATTACATTAAGATTACAAAATGCCACAATTAGATTATACTATTATATTTTCTCAAATTTTTTGACTATTTTTTATTTTTTTATTTTTATATACAATTATTTTACATTTTTTTCTTCCAGTGTTTTTAAAATCTATTAAAATCCGTAAAGAATTAATTAATTCTTTAAATTTAGAAGTTTCAAAATTAGAAGAAATTAGTTTTAAAAAAAGAACTTTATTATATAGTAATGTGAATCAACAGTTATTAATTATTAAAAAACTATTAAAAAAAGAAAATTTTATTTTTTTATTAAAAAAAGAAAATAGTATAATAATAGATAAAAAACTTAGTATTTTTATTTCAAATACTACCAAATTTTATAATTTGCAAATAATAAATTCGATTCCTTTTAGTTCTAAAATTTTAAATTTGTTAAATAAATAATAAAATGTATTTAATTATATTATTTTTACCTTTTATGGGTTCTTTAATTACAGGTTTTGGTGGCCGTTTTTTTGGATATTATGGATCAAGTATTATTTCGACAAGTTGTGTGTTTCTTTCGTTGTGTGTTTCAATATTAGTTTTTTTTGAAATAGGATTAGTTGGATTATCTTGTTATATTACTTTAAATCCTTGAATTATATCTGGAATTTTCAATATTAGTTGAGGTTTTTTATTTGATAGTCTTACTGTTAGTATGCTTATAGTAGTAACTTTGGTATCCAGTTTGGTACATTTTTATTCTATAAGTTACATGTATGAAGACCCTCACTTTTCTCGTTATATGTCTTTTCTTTGTATTTTTACTTTTTTTATGCTAGTATTAATCACGTCTGATAATTTAATTCAAATGTTTTTAGGTTGAGAAGGAGTAGGCCTTTCATCTTTTTTATTAATCAATTTTTGATATACTCGTTTAGCGGCTAATCAATCGGCATTAAAAGCATTAATTATAAATCGTGTAGGTGATTTTGGTTTGATTTTAGGAATATTATTAATATTTTATGTTTTTAAATCTTGTGATTATTTAATAATTTTTCCTCTAATTCCATTCACAATTAATCATTATTTACTTTTTTTAAATGTTAAAATTCATATTTTAACGTTAATAGGTATATTTTTATTTATAGGAGCTGTTGGTAAATCAGCACAATTAGGTTTGCATACTTGGTTACCGGATGCTATGGAAGGACCCACTCCTGTATCTGCTTTAATTCATGCAGCTACTATGGTTACTGCAGGTGTTTTTATTATAATACGTTGTTCACCATTTTTAGAATTTTCACCAAAAGTATTAGGTATTTTAGTAATATTAGGATCTTTAACAGCTTTTTTTGGATCTTTAACAGGCGTTTTTCAAAATGATTTAAAACGAGTAATTGCTTATTCAACATGTAGTCAATTAGGGTATATGATATTTTCTTGTGGTATTTCATGTTATAATGTTAGTATGTTTCATTTAGCAAATCATGCTTTATTTAAAGCATTACTTTTTTTATGTGCTGGTTCAGTAATACATACAATGTCTGATGAGCAAGATATGCGCCGTATGGGTTCTTTAATAAAATTATTACCTTTTAGTTATTCTTTAATGTTAATAGGTTCTTTAGCATTAATGGGTTTTCCTTTTTTTACAGGATTTTATTCTAAAGATTTTATTTTAGAATTAGCAGGTACGTTTTTAGTTTCTAATATAAATTTTTATGGTGCATTTGCTTATTGATTAGGAATTATGTCAGCTTTTTTTACAGCTTTGTATTCGGTTAGATTAATTTTTTTAACATTTTTAACTAATGCAAATATATATAGAGTTTTATTTTCAACTATTCAAGAAGCTTCAATATTTATAATATTGCCTCTTGCAATTTTATGTATTGGAAGTATTTTTCTAGGATATTTTACACAAGATTTATTTGTAGGAGTAGGTACAGATTTTTGAAAAAATTCTATTTTTATATTACCAAAGTCTATTCATTATATAGAAGCAGAGTATTCTTTTTTTATTTTAAAATGATTACCATTTATTTTTAGTATTTGTGGTATTTGTATAGCAAGTATAGTAAATTATTATATTATTTATTCATTTTTATATTATAAAATTAATTATTATTTTTTATTTTTAATAAATAAAAAATGGTATTTTGATATAATTTATAATCGATTTATTATTTATCCTTTGTTAAAGTTTGGATATGTAATTACATTTAAAAATCTTGATCGTGGTTTTATAGAATTAATAGGACCGTTTGGAATATCCAAGTTTATTCATAAGTGGTCTTTAGTTATTATTTTATTTCAATCAGGAAAATTAGCTCATTATATATTTTTTATATTATTAGGGTTATGTTTATTTTTATTATGATTTATTATTGATTTAAATTTAATAAGTTTTTATTTAATATTATTATATTATATTTAATTTATCCAGAGTCTATAGCTTAAAGGTTAGAGCGTACGCGTGTGACATGTTAATACTTAAGCATTTTATTGTATAAAGTATTTAATTTATAAAAATTAATTTTTTAAGTAAGTGAGATTCTTGCCATTTTAAGATTCAAAATGCAGATCATAGTTTATGGTTGCCAAAGCTGGATTATGATTTAAATTTAATGAGTACGTATAGAAATTTGTTGAAAATATCATTACTCTAAAAAAACAGAATAATTAAAAAGCGTGTATTTAATTAGAATCTATAAATTTCTGTCTATTTGGTATAAAATAAAGCTCTAACAATTTTATAATTAGAAAATTGAAACATGTAAGTTAGGATTTAATATTTAAGCAAATGTTTTTTTGTAATGAAAAAGATAAGCTAACGATATGAAATTTAAAAATTTAAATTGAAGCTGTATGATGAGAAATTATCATGTACAGTTTTTTGCAAAGGTATAATTTCTTATATCGATTGTAACTTGATAAGCGTAAGGATGGTTGTTCAAGTCAACCTAGACTCAATAAAAAAATGGTTTATTTACAATCTTTTAATCCTCTTATAGTAGTGTCTTTAATACCTCTTATAGGTATTTTTGTAATGTTGCCAATTTCCTCTTCTAATTATTTTTTATGTCGTCAAATAGCTTTGATTACAAGTTGTTTGTCTTTTTTGTTTTCTTTATTAATTTGGGTAAAATTTGATGAGAGTTCTTCTTTTTTCCAATTTGTAGACACTTTTATATTATTTCCTTATTTCAATTTGCATTATATTATCGGTATTGATGGTATTTCTTTATTTTTTGTAATATTAACAACATTATTAATTTTATTATGTATATTAGTAAGTTGGGGTTCTATAAATTATTTTTTTAAAGAATATTTAATAAGTTTTTTAATATTAGAATTTATTTTAATACAAGTTTTTATAGTTTTAGATTTATTATTATTTTATGTATTTTTTGAAAGTGTTCTTATACCTATGTTTTTAATAATAGGTGTCTGAGGATCAAAAAAAAGAAAAATACGTGCAGCATATCAACTTTTTTTATATACTTTAGTAGGTTCATTATTAATGCTACTAGCATTACTATACATTTATTATTTAGCAGGTTCTACTGATTTACAGATTTTATGAGAATATAATTTTACAGAAAAAATGCAAATTGTTTTATGAATAGCATTTTTCGCAAGTTTTGCTGTTAAAATACCTATGATCCCTTTTCATATATGGTTACCCGAAGCTCATGCAGAGGCTCCAACAGCAGGTTCTGTTGTTTTGGCAGGAATTTTATTAAAAATAGGTGGATATGGTTTTTTAAGGTTTTCACTCCCAATGTTTCCATTAGCATGTATTTATTTTAGTCCTTTAATTTTTATGCTTAGTGTTGTAGCTATTATTTATGCTTCATTTACAACTTTAAGGCAAATAGATTTAAAAAAGATAATTGCTTATTCATCGATATCCCATATGGGTTTTGTAACTATCGGAATTTATACTTTAAATATTGAAGGTATAGAGGGTAGTCTTTTATTAATGTTAAGTCATGGTTTTATTTCTAGTGCATTATTTTTTTGTGTAGGTGTTTTATATGATCGTTATCAAACTAGAATTCTTAAATATTATAGTGGTTTAATCCAAGTAATGCCATTATTTGGTGTTTATTTTTTTATTTTTACTTTTGCAAATATTAGTTTTCCTGGTACAAGTAGTTTTATAGGTGAATTATTAATTTTAATAGGTATTTTTCAATTAAATTTTTTATTAACATTTATAATGGCATTTGGTATGGTTTTAAGTGCAGCCTATTCTGTATGATTATTTAATAGGTTACATTTTTATACTTTAAAATTACATTATTTTTTAAAATTCCAAGATATTTCTCGTCGAGAATTTTGAATAATTTTCCCTTTGTTGTTTTTACTATTTTGAATGGGTTTTTATCCAAATCCTTTTTTGAATGTAGTACATTTTTCAGTAATTAGTTTAATAGAACAATTTTAATATATAAATTTTATGGTAATTAAATATTTATGATTTATAATAAGTGCATTTTATATATATTTAGTATATGGTTTTATATTTGATATCGAAATATTTATTTTAATTATAAGTTTTGTGTGATATCATATTTATATTAGTTTACAAACAATACTAAATGATTATTTTCATATTAAATTTATAAAAATAATATTCTTATTATTTTTAAGAATTTCTATTTTTTTAATTATTCGATATTTTTTTGAATTTTTTTTATAATAAACAAATGTATAATTTTTTTTATAATATTTATTCTATATCTATTGAGTTGTATATTGTTATATCTATTATTATTTTATTGATTTATGGAGTGTTTTTTAGTACATTTATTAAATATGGGTATCCTTTGGTTAGTTCTAATATGGGCTGGTTAGTTTTACAAGTGTTTTGTTTTTGTTTATTATTAGCTTATAGTCAAATATATATTTATCTGTTTAGTTGAAATAAACTTTTAATATTTGATTTTTTTGTATGGGGTATCCAATTAGTTATTTTTTTAGTTCTTATTTTATGATGAGCAATTACTTTTATATATATTCGAAACCAAAAAATTCTTTTTTTTGAATATTGAGTATTAATATTATTTTCTGTTATAGGAATATTATTTGTTATAAAATCTTATGATTTTTTATCTATATATTTATCGATTGAATTTCAAAGTTTAATATTTTATATTTTAGCAAGTATTAACCGTTCATCAGAATTTTCTACAGAAGCAGGTTTAAAATATTTTATTTTAGGAGCTTTTTCTTCTGCTTTTTTATTATTAGGATTTTCTATAATATATGGTTTAACCGGAATAACAAATTTAGGAGATTTTTCAAAATTATTTTCAGGTACTTATTTATTTGATTGTAATTTCAGTATAATTATAGGATTAATATTTGTATTAGTATCATTGATGTTTAAGTTGAGTGCAGCACCATTTCATATGTGAGTCCCTGATGTTTATGAGGGTTCTCCTTCATCTATTACAGTTTTTTTTTCTATATTTCCAAAATATGCAATTATATGTTTATGTTTACGTTTATTAGTATATTCATTTCATGATTATATTATTTATTGACGCGAATTTATATTGTTATGTACAATATTGTGTACAATAGTAGGAACTTTAGGAGCTTTTTATCAATACAAATGGAAACGTTTTTTAGCATATAGTTCTATAAACCATATAAGTTTTTTATTATTAGCTTTAATGATAGGTGATTTACAAAGTATTTATTGTATTATTTTTTATATTGTGATATATAGTGTTATAATGATAGGTATATTTTCAATAGTTTTGAGTTTGTATTATTATGATTATCCAAATTATTACCAATTACGTTATATTAAAAATATTATATCTTTAAATATTACTAACCCTATATTAACTTTTTCTTTATCATTACTATTATTTTCTGTATCAGGTATTCCCCCTTTTGCAGGATTTTTTTCAAAATTATTTATTTTATTATCATCTTTACAAGTTAATTCTTTTGGTATCTGCCTTTTTTTAATATTATTTAGTTGTGTTTCATGTTTTTATTATATTCGTTTAATCAAAATAATGTATTTTGAGATAAACCAAAATTTATTAATTATTTATCCTTTACCAAAAAGTATATCAATAGCTTTGGGTATATCATTAATAATTAATATTTTTTTAATATTTGATTTAGATTTAATATATAAATTGTCTATATTTTTATCTTTATCGTTTTTATAGCTATAATTTTTAATTATGAATATATTATTTAAAATTTTTATAATAATAATTCCATTATTATTAGCGATTGCATATATGACATTAGCAGAACGTAAAGTAATGGCTTCTATGCAACGTAGAAAAGGTCCTAATGTTGTGGGTATTTTTGGATTATTACAACCTTTAGCAGATGGTTTAAAATTATTTATTAAAGAAATAATATTACCGTCTAGTGCAAATTTACGTATTTTTGTATTAGCACCCATACTAACTTTTTTATTAGCTTTGCTTTCTTGGTGTGTTATACCTTTTGGAGAAGGTTTAGTTTTTTCTGATATAAATATAGGTGTTTTATATTTGTTAGCTATTTCTTCATTAGGAGTTTATGGTATAATAACTTCGGGATGGTCTAGTAATTCGAAGTATGCCTTTTTAGGAGCTTTACGTTCCGCAGCACAGATGGTATCTTATGAAGTATCTCTAGGTTTAATATTAATTAGTGTATTATTATGTTCTGGATCTTTGAATTTTAGTGAAATTGTATTAGCACAACAAAAAGTTTGATATATTGTACCATTATTACCTATATTTATAATGTTTTATATTTCAATTCTTGCGGAAACTAATAGAGCGCCATTTGATTTACCAGAAGCAGAAGCAGAATTAGTAGCTGGTTACAATGTAGAATATTCTGCAATGGGGTTTGCATTGTTTTTTTTAGGTGAGTATGCGAATATGATTTTAATGTGCAGTTTAACAACATTATTGTTTTTAGGTGGATGATTGCCTTTGATAAATATTACATTATGTTATTGATTATCACCATCTTTATGGTTTAGTATAAAAACAACAGTATTACTTTTTGGGTTTATATGGGTAAGATCATCCTTTCCCCGATATCGTTATGATCAATTAATGCGTTTAGGATGAAAAATTTTTTTGCCTTTATCATTAAGTTGTGTTTTTTTAATAGCAGGAATTTTATTAAGTTTTAATTGATTTCCTTAAATAATTAAAAATTATGAAATTAATTTTCACAGAATATTTTAGTATTTTAGTATTTTTGTTAATATCTTTGTTAATATCTTGTATAATTTTTTTATTACCTTATTATGTAATTAAAAAAAAATCAGATCAAGAAAAATTAAGTGCATATGAATGTGGTTTTAATCCTTTTGATGATGCACGAGCAACATTTGATATTAGATTTTATTTAGTAGCGATATTGTTTTTAATATTTGATTTAGAAATAAGTTTTCTTTTCCCTTGAGTATTAGTTCTAGGAGATATTTTACTGTATGGTTTTTGAAGTATGGTTTTTTTTTTAATTATATTAACATTTGGTTTTTTTTATGAATGGTATAAAGGAGCTTTAGAATGAGAGTAAATCAAAATTATTTTTAACTCAAAAAGTAAGTCTAAGAAAATACTTGAACCCATACCGAACTCAAAAGTATATTTATCTTTACTAAAACTATTATAAAACTATTATGAAAATTTTAGTCAGTTAATTTTTTTAATTTATTATGAAAAAACTAAAATCAATAATATTAATCATTTTATTTAAGCCTACAAATTTTTTTTGTATTGTAACAGATTTAAAAGGTAATGTTTTATTTTGAACTTCGAGTGGTATATTAAATAGTAAAAGTACAAGAAAATTTATCCCATCTACTATTGTTTACACTTTAAAATATATAATAAATTTATTACATAAGTATAAATATCTACGTATAAAAATTAAAGGGTTTAATAAAAACCAAAAAAGTATTTTAAAAATATTCAAAAATACTTTTTTAAATATTTTATCTATATGTGATTTAAAATCATTTCCTCATAATGGTTGTAAAAAAAGAAAAAGAAAAAGAATATAATTAACGAAATAGTTCAAATGGTTAGAACGTTGGAATCATAATCCAAAAATTATAGGTTCAAATCCTATTTTCGTTATGGCTAGATAGCAAAGTGGTTTTGCAGAAGATTGCAACTCTTTTTACATAGGTTCAAATCCTATTCTAGCTTAATTACGAGAGGCTTATAAAAAAAAAAAATAAAGAAATGAATGTAACTCTTCAAAGTGCAAAAATGATAGGAGCAGGATTAGCTACTATTGGATTAACAGGTGTTGGTGCAGGTGTTGGTATAGTTTTTGGTTCATTGGTTATGGCATATGCTAGAAATCCATCATTAAAACAACAATTATTTGGGTATACTATTTTAGGTTTTGCATTAACAGAAGCAGTAGCTTTATTTGCATTAATGATGGCGTTTTTAATATTATTTACTTAATATTTAGGGTATAACGTAAATGGTTATCGTATTTACTTTGGGGGTAAAAAATTGTAGGTTCAAATCCTACTGCCCTAATTATTATGGATAGATGGCTGAGTGGTTTAAAGCATTAATTTTGAAAATTAAAATAAGTATATTTCTTATCGTAGGTTCAAATCCTACTTTATCCAATTTTATAGTTTAGATAGCTCAGAGGTTAGAGCATAGGGTTGAAAATTCTTGTGTCATAGGTTCAAATCCTATTCTAGACAATATTATTTAATATTAATTATGTATAATCGTCCAATAACCCCACATATTACTATATATTTGCCACAAATTTCATCGACATTTTCAATATTAAATCGAGTATCTAGTATTTGTACAATTATTTTATTATTATTTTCAATATTAATTATGAAATTTATAAGTAATTTATATAGTTTGTATTATAGTTTCCATTATATAATATCTAATTCAATATATATATATATTTATTTAATAGTTCTTATTAATTATGTATATCATTTTTTTCAAGGTTTTTTGTCTATTTTATGAAGTTTTAATATATTTTTAAATTATAATAATTTTTTAATAAATGTTTTTAAAAAAAAACCAAAATCTAATTAAAAATCTAATTTTTAATTCTCAAAAATATTTAAGAATTTATCGTTGAAATCCTTTTATTAATCAAACTCCATGATTTAATGTATATCCAATTTCTTTAACTAAATGTGGTCCAATGGTTTTAGATAGTTTAATATTTATAAAAAATATGCAAGATTCAACATTAACTTTTAGAAGATCCTGTAGAGAAGGTATTTGTGGTAGTTGTTCAATGAATATCAATGGAATAAATAGTTTAGCTTGTTTAAAATCTTTAAATACAAAATCTAAATTTATAACAATATATCCTTTACCGCATATGTATGTTATTAAAGATTTGGTTCCAGATTTAACTAATTTTTATGCACAATATAAATCAATACAACCATGACTTTTAAATTATAAATTACCAAAAAAAGAATTTTTACAATCTAAACGAGATCGTTTAGAGTTGAATGGTTTATATGAATGTATTTTATGTGCTTGTTGTTCTTCAAGTTGCCCAAGTTATTGGTGGAATCATGATAAATATTTAGGACCTGCTATATTATTGCAAGCATATAGATGATTAATGGATTCGCGTGATTTAGGAACCAAAAAAAGAATATTTTTTTTAAATCATAAAATGCGTTTGTTTAGATGTCATACTATTATGAATTGTAGTAAAGTATGTCCAAAATCATTAAATCCAGGTAAGGCAATTTCATATATAAAATATAAACTTTTAACAAATTAAGGCGGAAAAAGGGATTTGAACCCTTAACCTTTAGATTCACAATCTATTGCTCAACCTAACCGAGCTCTTTCCGCCTTAATTAGTGAAAATAATTCAATAGGTAGAATATTAACCTTGGCAAGGTTAAAGTTAAGGGTTCAAATCCCTTTTTTCGCTGATTACTTTAATTTTAAATTATGAATACAGAAATATCTATAACTTTTATTTTTTCCAGTTTTGTATTAATTTCCGCTTTAATGGTTATATATTCTTCAAATGCCGTACATTCTGTATTATTTTTAATTTTGGTTTTTTTTAATATGGCTATTTTACTTTTATTTCTAGGAGCAGAATTTATTTCTTTTTTACTTATAATTGTTTATGTAGGAGCTATTGCTGTATTATTTTTATTTGTTGTAATGATGTTAAATACTAAAATAAGTTCTAAAAATATGGATCAAAAATCTATATGACCTTTAGGTATAATAATTTTTTTTATAATAAGTAGTCAATTTTATAATATAAATTCTCAAAACTTAGTATTAGTTTTTGATAATAATATTTTAGTATTATGATTTAATGAAAGTTTTTTTTTTAATAATATTCAAGTAATTGGCAAATTGTTCTATACATACTATAGTTTTCTTTTTTTTTTATCTAGTTTTCTTTTGCTTATTGCTATGATAGGAGCTATTACTTTAACTCTGCATCATAAAACAAATATCAAAAAACAGCAAATTAATACGCAATTAATACGCAATTATAAAGGTTCTATAAAATTTATTTATTTACGTAAATAAAATACAGGTATGATGAAATTGGAAGACATATTAAATTTAGAATTTAATGAAAAATTCGTGAGGGTTCGAATCCCTCTACCTGTATACAACAAAATAATGGATATGATATTCATATCCATTATTTTGTTGTATATAATAGGTATTTTTCTAAATAACCTAAAATAGGCAAAAACAATAAAAAATGAATAAAATAATATAAACTAGCTAATTGTCCTATTAGAATATATGGATTTTCTACAGGCATACCGCCAATTCATCCAAGAATTAAACAATTAAACAAATAAACAAAATACAAATATTTATACAATGGTCGAAATTTAGAACTTCTAATTTCTGTACTATGTAATCATGGAAGTAAAGCGAAAATTAATATTGATGTAATCATTGCAATAACACCNCCTAATTTATGTGGAATACTTCTTAAGATAGCATAAAAAGGCAAAAAATATCATTCTGGAACAATATGTGTAGGTGTTATCATAGGATTAGCTTCGATATAATTATCAGAATGTCCTAAAATATTTGGCAAAAATGTGAAGAATATTGTGAAGAATATTATTAATAATATTAACCCTAAAAAATCTTTAATAATAAAATAAGGAAACATATTAATTTTATCTACTTCACTATTAATACCTAAAGGATTTCCTGAACCATCTTGATGTAAAATAGCTAAGTGCACTAAAGACATAGCAATAATTAAAAAAGGTAATAAATAATGTAAACTAAAAAACCTAGTCAATGTGGCATTATCAACAGAATAACCACCCCATAATCATGAAACAATAGAATCTCCTATAAATGGTATAGCAGATACTAAATTAGTGATTACAGTCGCTCCTCATAAACTCATTTGTCCTCAAGGCAATACATAACCTATAAATGCTGTAATTATCATTAATAATAAAATTATAACACCTATAACTCAAACATAATGCCGTGGCTTTATATAAGAACCAAAATATAATCCTCTAAATATATGTATATAAACTACAATAAAAAACATAGAAGCTCCATTTGAACGTAGATACCTTAAAAGTCATCCATAATTAACATCACGCATAATATGTTCCACACTCATAAATGCTAAATTTACATGAGGTGTATAATGCATTGCTAAAAATATACCAGTCAAAACTTGAATGATTAAACAAATTGATGATAAAAAACCAAAATTCCATGCGTAATGAATATTAATTGGTGTAGGATAATCAATTAAATGATTATTTATTATAGAAAGTAAAGGACGTTTTAATAAACGCATTGTAATATTTATTAAAATTTTACTCGCTATTGGATTTGAACCAATAACTCTATTTGAGAATGGATTTTAAATCCATCGTGTTTACCTTTTTCACCAAGCGAGTAAAATAATGAAATAACTGGTGTAAAAGGATTTGAACCTTTAAATGATAACATCAAAAGTTAATGCCTTACCTGATATTTGGCGATACACCAAAAACTATAGCAGATAACGGGATTCGAACCCGTAATTTGTAGTTTGGAAAACTAATGAGTTTACCTATTAATCTATATCTGCATTAAATAAATTCAAAAGATTCTCTTAATACTATTTTTTTTCAACAAATAAAATCTGGAATCAATAAAATTTTAATATAAAATTTTTGAATTAAACAAATATCATTAATTTTTTTAACTAATAATAAAGCTAATAATTTTAACATTTGTTGTTCAAAATTATATGTATATAAAATTTTTTTTTATAAAGATTTGAATAATTTTGTAATATAGTTTTTGGTAAATTTTGATAAATTTTTTCAACAATTGTATAAAGGTATATTTGTAAAAATGTAAAATTTGATATAAGTTTTTGATTTTTGTTTTCTCAAATAAGTTGCTGTAATAAATTTGTAATAAGTTTATTAAATGCTAATAACAAAGAATCTTTTATTAAAATTTTGCGATTGTTTAAATCTATATATATAGATTTTTTTGTATAATTATAAGCTAATAATAAAAATATAATAAAACAAGATAAAATAAGAATCTCTTCATTTAAAAGAATTATTTTATTTGAAATTAATATAAGCGTAATTAAACTAATTGTTAATATATTTAACATATTTATAACCCTCCTCATCAATATATAGATACAAATAAAAATAACCAAACTACATCGACAAAATGTCAATATCAGGCTGCAGATTCAAATCCAAAATGATGCTGTTGTGTCATTTGATATTGTATTAAACGAATACAACTAATAACTAATGAAATTGTTCCGACAAAAACATGAAAACCATGAAAACCTGTAGCCATATAAAAGGTAGAACCATAAATACCATCTGCTAATCTAAAATCCGCCATATTATATTCATATGCTTGATATAAAGTAAATATAATAGCCAATATTATTGTTAAAATTAAACTTATAAGAGCTTGCTGTCGTTTATTAGCAACAATTGCATGATGACTTCAAGTTATAGTACAACCTGATAATAATAATATAATAGTATTTAAAAATGGAATTTCTCAAGGATTTAATACTAAAATACCTTTAGGCGGTCAAATTGCTCCTATTTCTACTGTAGGTGATAAACTACTATGAAAAAAAGCTCAAAAAAAAGCTATAAAAAAGAAAATTTCAGAAATTATAAATAATATAACTCCATAACGTAATCCTTGTTGCACAAAACCTGTATGATGCCCTTCTAAAGTAGATTCTCTTATAACATCACGTCATCACATAAACATTACTACAAAAAGGATAAAAAAACCAATAAATAAAATAATAGAACCTTGTAAATAAGAATGCATATACATAACACCTCCTACGGCACAATTAAAAACTGCTAAAGAAGCAATAAAAGGTCATGGACTAGGATCTACTAAATGAAACGGATGTCGTTGTATTGATTTCATTATTTGTGATATTAAAATCATTTATTAATTATTTAGGTTTATTTTTATTATTAATTTTAATTTTTAAATCTTTAAAAAAATATAAAATTTTTTTTTTAATTTCTAACGTTTTATCAAAAAGTAAAAAAAAAATAATAATTAAAAATAATAATTGAAAAAAAGATAATCTCATTAATTTAATCACTTAATTTGTTCGATATTCAAGAAATATAATTAGGCAAAGTAACTACTTCTACCACTATAGGCATAAAACCATGGTTTACACCACAAATTTCACTACATTGACCATAATATACACCTTCTCTTTTAACAAATAAAGATGTTTGATTTAACCTACCAGGTACGGCATCACATTTAATACCCAATGAGGGTACTGCTCAACTATGTAAAACATCTGCCGCTGATATGATCATTCGTACATGTGTATTCATAGGTATAACCATTCTGTTATCTACTTCTAATAATCGAAAAGAACCTAATTCTAAATCTTCTTCAGGTATCATATAACTATCATAATTAATAAATTCTTTATGTTCATTAATATAATCAGAATATTCATAACTTCAATATCATTGATGTCCTAAAGTTTTTATTGTAATAGCTGGTGAAATAATTTCATCCATAGCATATAATAAAGAAAAAGAAGGAATTGCTATTAATACTAAAATAATAGCTGGTGTTATTGTTCATATAATTTCAATTAAAGTACCATGAGAAGTCATTGAAAGAGTTTGGTTTTTTGACTTTTCAAAATGCCATAAAGTTCTACCTAAGATTCATGATACAAATATAGAAATGATACAAATAAAAAACATTAAATCATGGTGTAAATCTATAATTCCTTCCATAATAGGCGTTGCTGGATCTTGAAATCCTAATTGCCAATTTTGAGCTACATCACTAAAAGTAAAATCATTATTAACATAATATAGAAATACTAATATAAATTTTAACATTTAATTTTTTTTATTGTTTCACAAATTAATGGAATTTCTTCAAAAGTGTGGTAAGCTGGAGGGGATGTAACTGCCCATTCTAAAGTATAAGTTTTTGTTTTTGAATAAGAAAAATCTCATGGAGAATTTTCACAACGATAATTTGAAATTAATGATACATAAACTAAATAAAAAAATAATAATGTACTTAAAAGAGATACATATGAACCGTAAGATGCAATCAAATTTCAACCTGTATAAGCATCGGGGTAATCAGGTATACGTCGAGGCATTCCTGCTAAACCTAAAAAATGCATAGGCATAAATGTAAGATTAACTCCTATAAATGTCGATCAAAAATGAATTTTTCCTAATATTTCTGAGTATTGAACTCCTGTAATTTTTCCAAACCAATAATAAAACCCTGCAAAAATGGCAAAAACTGCTCCCATAGATAATAGTGAAGTAGGAAATAAAATTTATAAATATATAGATTAAATCCTCTTCCCAAACCGTGCATGCGATTTTCACCGCACACGGCTTTCCCTTTAAAAATAAATATAAGTAAATTTATAAATAATATAATATTTATTTATATAACTTTTAAACTATAATCCTTTCTTATATTTTAAAAATTACTAAAATAATGTAATATGATTCTTCCGACTATTCTGATATTATAATAACAAATTTCTTGAATTCTACAATTTAACATTATTAATTATTTTTAGGTTTCCTACAGTTAAAAATTAAAATATAATTTTTTATTCTTAAACGTTTCAATAAAAATTTTTTACGTATAATTTTTATTAAGATACTAATCATTATTTTTTTTTGATTAGATAAAACTGATTAATAAAAGGATTTGTTAACCTAACCTTGAACAACTTAGCTATCTTTTTTTACAACATGCTTTGGTTCTATTTATTTAAATTATCATAAATAGTAAGTTGCTAGCTTTAATATATAAATTATAAAACGTTTTTATATATTCATTTTATGAACTTTGTTAAATTGTATTAGACAACGCACCGTAATGAAAATGGGCTACAACATAATATGTATCATGTAAACTTATATCTAAACCAGAATTAGCTAAAACTATTCCTGTAAGACCTCCTATAGTAAATAAAAAAATAAACCCAATAGCAAATAACATTGGCGTTTTTAAATGTATCGAACCTTCTCACATAGTAGCTATTCAACTAAATATTTTAATACCTGTAGGTACCGCAATAATCATAGTAGCCGCTGTAAAATAAGCACGTGTATCTACATCTAATCCTACAGTATACATATGATGTGCTCAAACAATAAATCCTAAAACACCTATAGAAACCATAGCATAAACCATTCCAATATAACCAAATATAGGTTTTCTAGAAAAAGTTGATACAATATGACTAATCATACCAAAACCTGGCAAAATTAAAATATAAACTTCTGGATGGCCAAAAAATCAAAATAAATGTTGATATAATATAGGATCTCCTCCTCCTACAGGATCAAAAAAAGATGTATTAAAATTTCTATCAGTTAAAAGCATTGTTATAGCCCCAGCTAATACAGGAACTGCTAATAATAATAAAAAAGCAGTAACTAATATAGATCACACAAATAATGGCATTCTATACATACTTTGTCCTGAATTGCGCATATTAAATATTGTAGATATAAAATTAATAGCTCCTAAAATTGAAGATGCTCCAGATAAATGAAGACTAAATATAGCTAAATCTACAGCACCTCCAGAATGGCTTTGTATAGCACTTAATGGTGGATAAACTGTCCAACCTGTACCAACTCCTACTTCTACAATAGCTGATGATATTAATAAACATAACGATGGAGGTAATAATCAAAATGATATATTATTTAATCTGGGAAAAGCCATATCAGGACTTCCAATCATAATAGGCACTAACCAATTACCAAAACCACCAATCATAACAGGCATTACCATAAAAAATATCATTAAAAACGCATGTGCAGTAATCAATACATTATATACTTGATGGTTTCCTAATAATAACTGGTTTCCAGGTTGCGCTAATTCTATACGAATTAACATAGATATACAACCACCAATAATACCTGAAAATGCACCAAAAATTAAATATAAAGTACCAATATCTTTATGATTAGTCGAAAAAATTCAACGAGTTACTCAACGAAAAAAAAAAATTAACATAATTTTAATAATTTTTATTTTTACTTTATTTATCTAAATTTTTACGAGAGAGACGGGATTTGAACCCGCAACTTTTAATGCGACAGACTAACACTCTACCTTTGAGTTTCTCTCTCATTATAATTTTAATAATTTTTAAAAACTAAAATAAATTTATTACTAATTTTTTTATTTATATAATTATATAAATATACTATTTGTTGTAAAGTTATATTATCAAATTCAAACAAAATAGTCCCTGGCTTTAAAAATACACCTTTTGTATAAATTAATCCTTTTCCTTTTCCCATTCTAGATTCTATATTTAATTTTGTTAAATTTATATTTAAAGTAACACAATTCCAAAATTTATAAGGTTTTTTTTTTGTAATTAATTTTAATTTTTTTATTAAATCTCATTCAATAGAGTTTAATTGAGATTCTGTTAATAAAATTAAAGATGATACTTTTATACCATAAATACCATAACGAATTAAATGTTGTGTATTAGTATATTGAAAAGATTGTTTATTATGTGTTTTTTTATTCATAAAAATTTAAAACTTCATAAAATAATCAAATATGTAAACCACAAACACCTAACTTTGTCATGACTTCTGTTTTAGAAAACTCTACTTGATTTTTTAAACTAATTAATGATAAAGAACCTACATTATATTCAACACTTTTTGCCATAGGGTTTCTTGTATTTTTGAAACGTCCTACTAACTTTATTTTAAAACCTTTTAAAACCATTTTTATAGGACCATTTTTTGAATACATTATTTTATAAGTATTTAAATTCTTTTCTAAAAAGCGCATTAAAACTCATAAAATTTTTGAAAAAGAGAAATTTTTTTCTAAAAGATAACAAAAATAATTTGATATTAAATGAACAGTTGAAAAATACTCTATTTTATAATATAAACGTATTTTTATTTTTAATAAAAATTTTTTTTTTATAATATTTACAATATTTAACAAATATTTAATAAATTTTTTTTTTACTAAAAAATCTATATTTGTATAATAAATATTTAAAAAAATAAAATGATGATAACATCAAAAATCCATATGACTTATAAAGAACTTATATTTTGAAAAAAATAATTTTAAAAATAATTTTAACTGTAAATATTTATGTAAAATAATTGCATAATTATTAAACTCACGATCATAATTTTGCAACAGGAAATTCCAAACTTGAATGATTCCAAGTCTTAAACTTATTGGATTGATTTTTTTAGCCATAATTTTTTTGGTTAAGTTATAATATGAAATATTATTGAATAATTCGTATTTATAAAAAATTTATTACTAAATAATTATTTAAACCGATCTATCTGATCGTCTTTCAGATTATTCTTGAAAAATAAATTAAAGTTGTTTTAGTACATTTTGATTCTTTCAGTACATATACTAAATTAACATAACTACTTGACAATGCTAAAGGTTTAACAATCAATACATCAGAGGTTAATATATTTTGGTCCTCTCGTACTAAAAATAAACTTTCAATTTTTCTTACTTACAGTAGATAGGGACCGAACTGTCTCACGACGTTCTGAACCCAACTCACGTACCTTTTTCACTAGCGAACAACTAGACCCTTGAAATCTTCTTCAATTTCAGGATAAGATGAGTCGACATCGAGGTATCAAACCGTGATATCAATAAGAACTCTCAATCACGATGAATCTGTTATCCCTAGAGTTCCTTTTATCTGTTGAACGATATTAATTCCACACTTAAATATCGGGTCACTATGACTGACTTACGTCCCAATTTGATTTATAAATCTAATTGTCAAGCAAATTAATATCATTATATTCTTCATTAACTTAAAAAGTAATTACTATTTACCTTCGTACACCTCCGTTACATTTTAGGAGGTACTCGTCCCAAGTAAACTTTCAATCACATACGGTTTTTATAATTGTATATTATAAATAAGTAAAATATTATAACTTTAAAATGGTATTTCAAAAATGTTAATAACTCCCATTTATTCTACATAAAAATCAATTTTTTACAATATGAAACACAAGTAAAGGATCTAGGGTCTTTCCGTCTTACTGCAAGTAACCTACATTTTCATAGGTTTTGTAATTTCGCTGAAATTATATTAGAGACAGTAAAGCAATCGTTATGCCATTCATGCAGGACGGAATTTACCCGCCAAGGAATTTTGCTACCTAAGGATTCTTATAGTTAGAACCGCCGTTTACTTAGAATTAAAAATTAAGCATAAACCTAAAATTTATATTTTTAAGCACTGGGCAGGCATCAGACTCTATACTTATTGATAAAATTTGCAGAGTCCTATGGTTTTGATAACCAGTCGTTGCTTTCTTTTTTTTGTTGCCATTAAATTTTAGGCTCTCTTTATTGCTAACGTACAGAGTTAATTTGCTGAATTCCTTTAATAATAATTCTTTCATACATCTTAATTTTCTAAATAAGTTTACCAGTGTCGGATTAAGTACGGATTTTTTTTATAATTTTTTCCTGAAGAAAAGTATAATATTTTACTACCTTATTTAAAAAAATATATTTTTTTTCTTTTACATGATAAATAATCACATATAAATAGTTTTATAATTTATAAATTCCTATCAAGTACAATTTTCATTCTCCTTTTAAGAACCGACTAACTCTACATATTTAAAATTATGTAGAAACCCTAAAACATAAAATGATTACGATTTTTTAACGTAATTTTCGCTACTCATGTCAGCATTAGCAATTTTGTCTATTATTTTATTGTTTTGCCAACAATATTAAAATAACAAAATGTTTCACTACCATTAATTAAAAATTAATTCGCTACTTCGATATATAACTTATAGTTTCTATACATTTTTAATTTCAAAAAAAAAATAATGAGCTAAAACGCTATCTCTAATGAAAAGCTGCTTCTAAGCCTACCTTTTTAGTATTTGATTTTTTTAAAATTTTATTCTCTGAGTTATAATTTAGAAATCTTAGTATTCGATCTGGATTGTTTTCCTTTTGTCTTATAAACCTTATCGCCTATAGACTGTCTATTAACAAATTAGAAATTATGGTTCAAAGTTAAAATAAATTTAGTAAGTTTAAAACACCTTTATTTATATTGTACTATACCCACAATTTTATAAATATTTGATTAACGTAGTACTTAAATACATTTCGTGAAAAACCGGCTATCTCCGAGTTTGATTAGTCTTTCGCTCCTAATTATAAATCATCTCAATATTTTGCTACATATACGAGTTCAGTCTTCAAATTTTTTTTAAAAAATTATCAACTTGTTTACAATTAGATCACTCGGTTTCAGGTATTATACATATAACTTTTTTATGTCTTCAAATAACTTCTTAAACTTGCTATACATATAAACTTACTGACTCATTATGCAAAAGGCACTTCGTTATTAAAAAAACTTCGAAAACTTATAAATATTTAATTTCAAAATATATCCTTACGGAATTTTTCACCTTTCTCTCACGATACTCGTATACTATTGGTCAGAAAACATATTTAAGCTTAGAAGGTGGACCTCCTTTATTCATAAAAAATAAATTTTCATATTACTTATTTTAAATTTAAATATTCAATTTATTACAGGACTTTTACCTTCTCTGGATTTTTATAAATTTAAAAATTTAGCTTTTATTCGCTTTTATTCACCACTACTAACGAAATCTCGGTTGATTTTTTTTAATGCTACTAAGATGATTCAATTCACATTATTTATTACTTTTTGAGTTTACTCTTTAGGAAACTTATAAATCACAAGCAAAAGCCTACTTATAAACTTTCGTAACGAAACGTCCTTTATTTTCTACCAAGGTTTTCTTTAAATATTCGTTTAAATAATCCATATATCCCTTAACCAAAAT